ATCAAGAGAATTGGGAATTGGGAAGACTGAAAGAAGAGAAAAAGAAAAGAATGAGTATAATGATTGAAACATAAGAAAAATACAAGAATAAATAAGATGAGATTCGTCCACCTCCTATATATTTTATCCCTTCGCCCATAAATAAACTTGCAACACCAATCCCATTTAGAATTCCATCAGTTATATATGTATCAAAAAACTGAGTTAGCTCGGCTAATCCTATTATACTCATGGTGAAAATCCCAGTATAAAAAATATCTATATAACCACGATTATATGACCAATTGTATATCACACCTTTTATTTTGTCTAGAATAATTCTTTTAGGACCTTTTTTTAAAAATAAATTAATTAAGCCCAAATTTTTGAAAGATGAATAAGTAGATCCATAAAAAATAGATGCTACGAATAGTCCGAAAAGAGCTATACTTACTGAAAAAAAAGCATTTGATAAAAATCCATACCAATCCTCAGAAGAATGAAATTTCTGATCAAAAAGGGTTGTCGATGGAGTTAACCATTTTGATAATAGATCCAAATCTATTACTCCTCCATTAAAAGAAATTCCTATTGATCCAATGAACAAAGTAAATAGTACTAATACAAGGAGAGGAAATAACATAGTATTGCTCGATTCATGAGGATACATATAAGTGTACCTATTTATAAAATAAGTACTAAAGTCTTGTATCTTACTTCTTACATTCTTGTCAATTTTAGATATATCTTTTGAAAAAAAGAAATTCCTATTGACTTTATTAAGTGTCCTTTTTCCCCATAGAGATATTGAATAAAACGAGCTCTTTTTTGTACTACTAAGACTACTATAATCTTGAAAATGAATGCGCAAATACCCATCAAAGGTAAGTAAGTACATCCTAAACATATAAAATGCGGTTAATCCTGTTGTGAACCAAGCTATTAGTGCGAAAATTGGTGAGTACAACCAACTATCGTGAAGAATTTCATCTTTGGACCAAAAACAAGCAAGAGGCGGAATACCACAAAGAGAAAGTGTACCTAAAAAAAAAGTCGTTTTTGTAATTGGAACATATTTTGTTAAACCTCCCATAAGAACCATATTCTGACTTTTCTCTGGTGAATATCCAACAATAGGTTCCATTGAATGAATAATGGATCCAGATCCCAAAAATAATAAAGCTTTAGAATAGGCATGGGTGATCAAATGAAATAAAGCAGCTCGATAAGAACCTATACCTAGAGCTAACATAATATAACCCAATTGAGACATTGTAGAATAAGCTAAACTTCTTTTAATGTCTCTTTGGGCAAGAGCTAAAGTAGCTCCTAAAAGTACTGTTATTATACCTACTAAACAAATGAGATTCATTATGTAAGGTATAACTATGAAAAGAGGAAGAAGCCGAGCTACAAGAAAAATTCCTGCTGCTACCATAGTAGCAGCGTGTATAAGAGCCGAAATAGGAGTGGGGCCTTCCATGGCATCAGGTAACCATACGTGAAGGGGAAATTGTGCGGATTTAGCAACTGCACCAACAAATAATAAAATGGCACATAAAGTAGCAAATAAAAAATTGACTCCATTATTATGGATCAAGGTATTCACTATTTGGAATAAATCCCGAAATTCGAAACTACCAGTTATCCAATAAAATCCTAAGGTTCCTAATAATAAACCAAAATCGCCTATACGATTAGTTACAAAAGCTTTTTGACAAGCACTTGCTGCAACGGGTCGTGTGAACCAAAAGCCTATCAATAAATACGAACACATTCCCACTAGTTCCCAAAAAATATAGATTTGTATCAAATTGGAACTAGTAACTAATCCCAACATTGAAGCATTGGAAAAACTCATATGAGCAAAAAATCTCAAATATCCTTGGTCGTGAGACATATAATTGTCACTATAAATAAAAACCATGATTCCAACAGTAGTAATTAGTATTGACATAATAGAAGTAAGTGGATCGATCAAGTGTCCGAACTCTAATAAAAAATCATTATTGATGGTCCAAGACCATATATATTGATAGGTAAAACTTCCATTTATTTGCTGAATAGACAGATTGGCCGAAAACCACATAGCTATACTTAGTAGTAAAACACTTAGGAAAGCCCACATACGACGAAGATCTTTTGTTGCTGTCGGAATAAGTAGAAGTCCAAAGCCTATTGACATAGTAACTGGGAGCGGAAAAAGGGGTATTATCCATGCATATTTATATATATATTCCATAAGAAAACAAATTTTTCTTTTTTCTTATAATTGTTTCCTATTCACCAATTCTGATCTCTTTCGAAAAGAACAAAACACTAAGAAAAAAAAAAAGATGAAAAAGATCAAATACAAAAATACACATATTGGAATTATGACTTTTTTTTTATCAAAAATTTGAAAGAAAAGTTGCAATTTATTGGTCAAATATCAAATAATATGATCAAATAATTAGTCAAGTTTCTTACTTAGTTATTAATTAACTTAAAACTCTATAAAAGAAAAATATTTTTTAAATAATATGGCATCATATGAGATTTTTAATAATTGGATTTTCCCTTTCTTTACATTATATTCTAATTATGTAATTTAGAGATCTATTTCTATATTTAAGATAGATTTATTATATTTATATTAAAGTTCAGTTACAGATTTCTTTATCTCTTTCTATTGTTATATTTGTTATTTCTTTTTTTTTTTTCTTTTATAATTTTTATCTTTCTATAGAATCTTTTCTTTTATATACTATATATTTCTATTCATACTAGCTATTCATACTAGATTATTATATCTATTATTTATTATAGGATAGACTTTATTACTTTTTACTTTACTATTTAAATAAATTAAAATATATTATATAAATATTTTTTATGAATATTTGCAATATTATATATATAATATATATTATAATATTATATTTTATATTATATATTTTATATTATATATTAAAATTATATATTAAAGAATATTAAATATTAAAATTACATTACTTTTTTTGTATATTCTTTTTGTATATATTCCTTTATAAAAAAAAAAAAGAAATATAAAATACGTATTTAATTATTACATTATGCAAATATCAGAATGAAGATAGAAAATAGAAATCTAATTGTCTATGAAAATAGATCTATGAAAATAGATATATGAAAATAGAATCTTTTAGAATATTTTTCTTTGATTTTTTATTTTCTTTTATTCTTTTTTTTTTTTTTTCTATTTGTATGTTATTATTGAGGGAAATTTGAAATTTATGGAATTAAGTATTAATTATAGATAAAGAGTAATTCCTTATTGAACAATATATGTCTTTCACATACAACGAGAAAAAGGAGTCACCTACCTTTTGAATGGCAGTTCCAAAAAAACGTACTTCTATGTCAAAAAAGCATATTCGTAGAAATCTTTGGAAAAAAAAAGGATCTTTAGAGGCAGTAAAAGCTTTTTCTTTAGCTAAATCTGTTTCCACCGGACAGTCAAAAAGTTTTTTTGTGCGACAAAAAAAAGTCTTGGAAAAATATTAATTGACATGTTTCAAAGAACTTCCAAATTTCCATTTGATTCAAAGTACTCAGTATTTTGTATTTGATGTTTTTTTTTTATCATTTTTTTATATTTTTTATAGTCTTTCTATATTTCTATTATATTCTATTTATTGATTATTGAAATTTCTATTGATTGATATTGAATTCGTGAGATGGTTTTTTCTTTCCTATGAATTGTGCTTTTCAAAATTGAAAAGCACAATTACGATAGACAAGGAAGAATCTGAATATTTCATTATACTTTATACTAAGGTGTTGGGTCTCAAAATCGTTAGAAAAAAAATTATGAATTTTAGACCCCGACTGAGAACGAAACTATTGAGTTATGACTCTTCCGGATAAACAAGAGCTAGGTTTCTAGTACGGAAAAGTTTATTATGAAAACTGAACTTACGAAGATACTAATTAAGTATTATTGATATTGAACATTTCCATATGAATGGAAATGCATCTTTCTTCATTTTTTCCTAAACTCTATTTAATATCGACAATTCAACATGAATTTCCTATTATTATTGAAGGTAAGCCGCCATGGTGAAATTGGTAGACACGCTGCTCTTAGGAAGCAGTGCTAGAGCATCTCGGTTCGAGTCCGAGTGGCGGCATAAATAAGAATTAATATTAATAATATAGACACAATAGATCTAATAGAATCTAAAATATTTTAAATATTCTATTTTTATTTTAGATTCTATTTAATCCCCCTCCCCGATTTCAATTATTTAAAAGGGACTCTTCTTTATGATATTTGCAACCTTAGAACATATATTAACTCATATTTCCTTTTCGATCATCTCAATTGTGATTATGATTCATTTGATGAACTTATTAATCTACGAAATCGAAGGATTACGTAATTCGTCAGAAAAAGGGATGATAGCTACTTTTTTCTCTATAACAGGGTTTTTATTTATTCGTTGGTTTTCTTCGGGACATTTTCCCTTAAGTAATTTATACGAATCCTTAATCTTCCTTTCATGGAGTTTATCCATTATTCATATGATTCCGTATCTTGGGGGGAATCATAAAAATGATTTAAGCGCAATAACTGCACCAAGTGCCATTTTTACCCAAGGTTTCGCCACGTCAGGTCTTTCAACTGAAATGCATCAACCCACAATATTAGTACCTGCTCTACAATCTCAGTGGTTAATGATGCATGTAAGTATGATGCTATTGAGCTATGCAGCTCTTTTATGCGGATCGTTATTATCAGTTGCTCTTATAGTGATTACATTTCAAAAAAACATCAATGTTTTTTTGAAAAACAAGAATTTTTTCAGTTTAAGGAAGTCGTTTTTCTTTGGTGATATGAAATATTTGAACGAAAAAGGAAGTGTATTAAAAAATATTTCTTTCCTCTCATTTCAAAATTTTTACAAATATCAATTAATTCAGCGTTTGGATTATTGGAGTTATCGTGTCATTAGTTTAGGGTTTACCTTTTTAACCATAGGCATTCTTTCTGGAGCAGTATGGGCTAATGAAGCATGGGGCTCTTATTGGAATTGGGACCCTAAGGAAACTTGGGCATTTATTACTTGGACCATATTTGCAATTTATTTACATACTAGAACAAATCCAAAATTGCAAGATCAAGGCACAAATTCGGCATTTGTAGCTTCTATAGGATTTCTACTAATTTGGATATGCTATTTTGGGATCAATCTATTAGGAATCGGGTTCCATAGTTATGGTTCATTCCAATTAATATCTAATTGAATAAAAGAAATTCCATGAAGAATACATAAAAAAATCGTCTGATACACAATGAAAATTTGTGCGAGTTTTTGAGAACCGTTTAAATAGAGGAATTATTCAAATGGTTCTCAAAAACTTTAGATGTATCTCATTACAATTCTAATTAACCCTTCCCTTTTTTTCATTGTCCAACGAAGAATCGTGAAAATATGAAAGTCAAAGAATTCTAAGACTTTCTTTCCAATTAATGAAATTTATTTAATTTATTAATTTCTTTCATTTATTATTGAATCTAAAAAAAGAATTAGTATCTATAAAAATAATTAGATAATAGAACTTGTACCTTGTCAACCGATAATGGGAGAACGAAATCAGGATAAAAACCAATTCCTATTACAGGTAGAAAGATACAGATCGAAACAAATAGTTCCCGTGGTCCAGAATCAAAAAAATTCGATTTTGGAATATTGAATAGCTTGTATCCATAGAAAATCTGACGTAACATAGATAATAAAAAAATAGGAGTTAATATCATTCCAATTGACATTACAAAAGTAATTAACATTTTTGGCATGAAAAGATATTTTGGGCTGGTAATTATTCCAAAAAAGACTAAAAATTCTGCAACAAAACCACTCATTCCTGGCAACGCAAGAGAAGCCATCGAGAAACTACTAAACATGGTAAATATTTTTGGCATTAGGATAGATATCCCCCCCATTTCTTCGAGATAAACAAAACGTATTCTATCACAACTTGTTCCTGCTAAGAAAAAAAGTGCAGCACCAATCAATCCATGAGAGAGTATTTGTAAAATGGCTCCATTAAGTCCCATGCCAGTTATAGAACCAATTCCTATAATTATGAAACCCATGTGAGATACGGAAGAATAGGCAATACGTTTTTTTAAATTGCGTTGACCGAGAGAAGTTGAAGCTGCATAAATGATTTGTATTATTCCTACTATCACCAACCAGGGAGATAATCTAGAATGAGCGTGAGCTAATAATTCCATATTGATCCGAATCAATCCATATGCTCCCATCTTTAATAATATTCCAGCTAAAAGCATACATGTACTGTAATGTGCTTCCCCATGGGTATCTGGTAACCATGTATGTAGGGGTATCATCGGCAATTTGACAGCATAAGCAATAAGAAAACTAAAATATAGTATTATTTCCAATGCTGCAGGATACGATTGATTAGCTAATTTTTCTAAATCTAATGTTGGTTCATTGGAACCATATAAACCCATACCTAGAACTCCTATTAAGAGAAAAATGGAACCTCCGGCAGTGCACAAAATAAACTTTGTAGCCGAGTACAGGCGTTTTTTTCCTCCCCACATGGATAAAAGTAAGTAAACAGGAATTAATTCTAATTCCCACATGATGAAAAAAAGTAAAAGGTCTCGAGAAGAAAATGATCCTATTTGGCCACTATACATTGCTAACATCAAGAAATAGAAAAATCGCGGATTTCGAGTAACTGGCCAAGCTGCTAAAGTAGCTAAAGTAGTGATAAATCCTGTCAGTAAAATGGGTCCTATGGAAAGTCCATCGGTTCCCAGTCTCCAGTGAAAATCAAAAAGATTGATCCATTTAGAATCCTCCTTCAATTGAAGTAATGGATCGTCCAATTGGAAATGATAACAAAATACATAGGTCATTAGAAGGAGTTCTAGGATACATATACATAGAGTATACCACCTATACACCTTATTTCCCCTATGAGGGAAAAAGACAATTGAAGAACCCGCGAATATGGGCAAAACAAGAAGTATTGTTAACCAAGGAAAATAACTCGTGATAAAGACAAGATAAAATTAGACCATAAAACCCCGTGCTCGGGAGAAGAATAATATATTTTCTTTTCTCGAGTACGGGCTTTTGTCGGTAAAGAGGAATCAAATGATTCAAGTGGAGTTTTTTGTCACATATCAATAAGAAAGACCCATGCTGCGAGTTGTTTCATGCCATAAATAAACACGGACACTCAAAAAATCCGTTGGACAAGCGGATTCACATCTTTTACAACCTACACAATCCTCGGTTCTTGGTGCAGAAGCAATTTGTTTAGCTTTACATCCATCCCAAGGTATCATTTCCAATACATCCGTGGGGCAAGCTCGAACACATTGGGTACATCCTATACATGTATCATAAATCTTTACTGAATGTGACATTGGGTCTATAAATTCCAGTTTTGAACACAAAAGATTTTCGATCTGGTAAAATAAAATAAGAAAATGAAATAAATCATATATTTTCTATTGTAGACACCAGACGAATCAATGATTTATCAAAAATTGAAGAATCAATATATTTTAGAATCTGTTTATGAGAAAAGGCCAAGATACTTTGATTTCCATTTCAATAACCATGAAATATGAGTTTACGAATTCAATTCATGTTAATTTTACTATATTTCTATATGTATATGAATCTATATAGATTCATATACATATAGAAATATTCTAGTATATAGAAATAGAATTAAGGATATGATGATATATTATATATCAGATGAATACGTTTGTTATTAGGTTAGTTATAGAATAGGTTAGTAACTCTAAATCATAAATATATATGAAAAAAGAGAAGAAAGAAAATAAAAAGAAATAAGAATAATAGAATATTCTATTCTATTGAATTCTAATTATATTATCTTATTATTCATTATAGAATATAGAATCTTAATATTCTAATTCTATTTAGAATATTCTATCTAAATATCTTATGTTTTGATTTATATGTTATGTGAAAATAGAAGAATTATGACTAATTATTCAGCAAATTCGATTGATTGATACGAGTTGATTTTCTGTTACGATGGATCGACGAAACAATAGCTAACCCAATAGCTGCTTCAGCAGCCGCAATAGCTATAACAAAGATTGAGAAAATTTCTCCTTTTAATTGCCGACTATCAAATATATCGGAAAATGTGACAAGATTTATATTCACCGAATTCAGTATAAGCTCAAGACACATAAGTGCTCTAACCATGCTTCGACTTGTGATCAGTCCATAGATACCGATAGAAAATAAATAAACACTTAGAAAAAGTACATGCTCTAACATCATTGATAAATCCCTCATATATCTTCAATATGAACAAAAATGAAACCGATTCAGTTGACTAGACTAGAAGAATTACAGAACAAAAGAAGATATTCACAGTAGATTGAAACAAAATAGATTAAATCCATTTTCATTCTTTAATTTTAAATTTAATTTTAAAAAAGGAAGTTCTTATTTCTTATTATATTAGATTATTGACGAGCCATAGTAATTGCACCTATCAAAGAAACTAAAAGAATTATAGAAATGAGTTCAAAAGGAAGATAAAAATCTGTGGATAAATGAATCCCAATTTGTTGAACGTTACTTATTAAGTCCTGTTCTATAATCTGATTTGATCTTGTAGTCCGAAAAATTCCGGACCATGACGTATCTGGGATAGTAGTCATTAATGAAAAAAAAATACTTGTACAAACCAGTGAAGTGATTCTATCTCCAAAGGTCCACAAATAGGAATCATTGGAATATTCTGAACCGTTCATGAACATCACAGCAAATATGATTAATACATTTATGGCTCCCACATAAATAAGGAATTGTGCGGCAGCTACAAAATAGGAATTCAATGAAATATATAATAAGGATATACAAAAAAGAACCAATCCCAATGAAAAGGCAGAATCAATGGGATTGGTAAGTAAGACTACTCCCAGACCTCCTAATATAAGAACTGATCCCAGAAATACTACAAGAATATCATGTATTGGTCCAGGTAAATCCATTATGAAATAAAAGATAAATAAAGAAGTTGAAATATTTCATGACCTTACTAAGGGTCCAGGAAAGGAACTTTTTTTTTATATGATACCTTCCTAATTGAATGAAAAAAAAAATGAATATCATTAGATAGATAAAATAAAGTTATTTGGTTAATCCTACTTTATTCCAAACCAAATCTTAGTAATTACTAAGTAATTAGTAATTGGTAATCGTTCTTGAACCAAGCAAGGTTTTTTTATTTTTTCATTTTATTTGTTGAATCCATAACTGTTTGAATTGTGTAATCTCCAATTATTGATATTGGTAACCGACCTAAAGAAATTTGATTATAATTTAATTCGTGACGATCATAAGTGGAAAGCTCATATTCTTCAGTCATTGATAAACAGTTTGTTGGACAATACTCGACACAGTTACCGCAAAATATACAGACACCAAAATCAATACTATAATGAAGCAATTGTTTTTTCTTAATATCTTTTTCAAATTTCCAATTAACAATGGGAAGGTCTATTGGACATACGCGAACACATACTTCACAAGCAATACATTTATCAAATTCAAAGTGGATTCGACCACGAAAACGCTCTGATGTGATTGATTTTTCATAAGGATATTGAATAGTTACAGGTAAACGATTTGTATGGGATAAGGTAATTATGAAACTTTGTCCAATGTACCTTGCGGCTCGTATTGTTTGTTTGCCATAATTCATGAACCCAGTAACCATAGGTAACATATTTTAGATATCCATGAATAAGATTTATGTTTCTTTCTCTTGGTTGAGATAAGTTATGAATATAGAATATTCATTATTGTTTTCTCTTAATTTCTTATTTTTATTTATAGTTTATAGTGAAACAAGTTGAAAAGAAGTTGTCAATAATAGATTACCTAGAGAAATAGGTAAAAGAAATTTCCATCCAAGATTTAATAATTGATCCATTCTCATCCTAGGTAAAGTCCATCTTGTTGTGATAGGAATGAACAGAAACAAATAAGCTTTAGCTAATGTAATAAAAATACTAATTGCTATTACAAAGACTCTAAACATTTTATTTATTTCAAAAAGTTCAGTAATAGATATGTACGGAATAGAAAAATTCCACCCACCTAAGTAAAGAACTGTTACAAATAATGAAGAAACTAATAGGTTTAGGTAAGAAGCAAGATAAAAGAACCCGTATTTTATACCTGAATATTCGGTTTGATAACCTGCTACTAATTCCTCCTCTGCTTCTGGTAAATCAAAGGGTAATCTTTCACATTCTGCTAGAGAAGAAATTAGAAAAACTAGAAACCCTATGGGCTGACGCCACAGATTCCATCCCCCAAAACCATATTTAGACTGTGCCTCAATTATATCAACTGTACTTGAACTGTTAGATAATTATAGTCGATGATAACATCACTGCTCCCATCGCTATTCCAAAACCGTACATGAAACCTAAGCTTCATACGGCTCCTCTATGGCCACAAAGAAATGTAAGGTAAGGATAAGGACTAGTTCAGTATTATTGCTCTCCTTGGACCTTAGGTAAATACAATGTAAAGATAATTTGGAGATTGGAGAGCCCTCAATTCGACCAATAAAATTCTGTCTGCTAGAATAGGAAAAAGCACTTCCGAATTGATCTCATCCCTTATAATGATATTATAAATCAAAAATTATCTTTGTTCAGCAATAACTTAATCTTTCAATAAAATACTCGTTCTATTCATAAATATAAAGAATTGGGCATTAGTTAATGAATCATGATAAGAATTACCATATGCATATGTATGAAGAAAGAAATATTTTCTTATTATTCCCGTTTTATTCTTTTTTATTCTATTATAGTATTGCATTCTATTTGTCTTGTTCCTGTTCTTCTTTCTGAAAACAAAAAAAAAGGAAATAAAATAAAGGATTAATTCGTTCTTGATAGTTATTTATTTAATCAGCGAATAGTAGCATACTCTAGATTGGAATCGTGGGGAAGTACTGCTTGATCATTTCTACCAACTTCAAGCCCTTATTATGATTCGTTTTATGCAAAGTTTTATGCAAAAATACCTTTTTTTGATACCTTACATTATTTCCATTACTCATCCTTTGCGTACTTTGGTGTTCCTAACTGCCCACTTCTTTTTGATTGATCCCCAGTATAGTAATAAATACAGTTGATCTTTTGCATCCGCTTCAAGATATGACGACTAATAAAAGAATCTCAATCTTGGGGTAAACAACTTATGTTTACTTCAATTTTCTTCTTGTACCTAGGGAATGAGATTTTTATTGTTTTACTGCAAATTGAGGAGCAGTTTTGTTTCACTCATATAACTATCTGGTTTAACTCATCGAACTTCAATGTTTAAGAAAAAAAAATGAAGATATTTATTCAAGACATTCAATTTCTTTATTTAAATTAGAAACTTTATACTTGAATAAAGTAAGTAAAGTATAACGTAAATAAAGTAAGTGAAGATAAAGAAATTAATAAAAAAAAAGTTCATGTTCCAACGAATCACACGTAGAGATATTGCTAACACACATAGAGTTAATGGTATTTCATAACTAATCGATTGAGCTGCAGCTCGTAGACCGCCTGAAAAGGAATACTTATTATTTGATCCATATCCTGACATAAGAAGACCAATGGGGACAATACTTGAAAAGGCAATCCATAAAAAAACACCTATACTGAGATCAGCTAAAACAAGGTTATATCCAAAAGGAACTACTAAATAACTTAGTAGAATTGATATAAACCCTATAGAAGGTCCGACCCTAAATAAACGAATATTACCTCTAGATGGAAGAATATCCTCCTTCAAAAGTAGTTTGGTCCCGTCCGCTAAAGCTTGAAGAATTCCTAATGGTCCGGCATATTCAGGTCCAATACGTTGTTGTATTGCTGCAGATATTTTTCTTTCTAACCACACAATGACTAATACCCCCATTGTGATTCCTAAGACAAGGGTTAAAATGGGGACAAAAATCCATATGAGTCCATAGACTTCTTTTAAGGATTCTAATCTATAAAAAGAATTAATAGTTTGTACTTCTGTCGTATCAATTATCATTTCAACGATCAACTTCTCCCATAATAATATCTATACTACCTAGTATCGTCATGATATCAGCCAATTTCATTCTTTTAACTAGCTGGGGAAGAATTTGCAAATTGATAAAACCGGGTGGACGAATTTTCCATCTCCAAGGGAAAACACTACTATCTCCTATTAAATAAATTCCTAATTCTCCTTTTGGGGCCTCTACCCTTACATAAAGTTCTTGTTTTAACAATTCAAAATTAGGTGAAAGTTTTTTAGTAATAAATCTATATTCAAAATTATTCCATTCGGAATTTTTTGTCCTATGAAAACGCCGGTTTTCTAAATTTTCATAAGGTCCTCCAGGAATTCCTTCTAGAGCCTGTTGAATGATTTTTATGGATTCTTGCATTTCACCGATTCTTACTAAATAACGAGCTAATGTATCACCTTCTTTTTGCCATTTGACTTCCCAATCAAATTTATTGTAACACTCATAGCAATCAACTTTACGAAGATCCCATTGGATTCCAGAAGCTCGTAACATTGGTCCTGATAAACCCCAATTTATTGTCTCCTCCCCACCAATAATGCCCACTCCTTCAACTCGTTCCAAAAAAATGGGATTTCGCGTAATGAGTTTTTGATACTCAACAACTTCTGTTAAAAAAGAATCACAGAAATCAAAACATTTATCTATCCAGCCATAAGGTAAATCCGCAGCTACTCCTCCGATGCGGAAATAATTATGCATCATCCGCATACCTGTGGCGGCTTCAAATAGATCATATATTAATTCCCTCTCTCTTAAAATATAGAAAAAGGGAGTCTGTGCACCAATATCGGCCATAAAAGGGCCAAGCCATAACAAATGGGAGGCTATACGGCTCAGCTCCAGCATAATAACTCTGATATAACTGGCCCTTTTAGGCACTTGAACACTTTCCAATCGTTCTGGTGCATTTACTGTTATTGCTTCTGTGAACATAGTAGCTAAATAATCCCAACGTGTTACATAAGGCAAATATTGTATAATTGTTCGGTTCTCCGCTATTTTTTCCATCCCTCTGTGTAAATAGCCCAATATAGGTTCACAGTCAATAACATCTTCACCATCCAGAGTAACGATCAGCCGAAGAACACCATGCATTGATGGGTGGTGAGGACCCATATTGACTATTATGAAATTTTTTCTTGTAGCCGGTACAGTCATATTTTTTTCCTTAATTCATTATTTCATGAATTTCTTAAAATGAAAAATCTAAAAAAAAAATAATAACTGAACTAATAAAAAAATAATTAAAAAAGAAAAAAGAACAAGGATAATAATAAGAAAATAATAAGAAACTCAAATAAGAAATTCAAATTTAATTAACGATTTTTTGGTTCCCGAATATCTAAATGATCCATTAATTTCTTGTAACGCACTTTCTTTTTCTTTGACAAATAAGTCAATAATCGTTGACGTTTTCCCAGAATTCTTCGTAGACCCCTTTGCGATAAAAAATCTCTTTTGTGCAATTCTAAATGTGAAGTAAGTCTCCGTATCTTACTGGTGAAATGGAATACTTGAAATTCAACAGACCCACTATTTTCTTCTTTTTCTTCTTGTGTAATAACTGAGATGAATGAATTTTTGACCATAAATTAAAATTTTTATCTTTCTTTTCTGTGAATTTTACCGATCAGGAAAAATAATAATATTTATTATGCCAGTTATTTTCATCTAGTATACATCAAAATTGGATTTCATTCATATACTACTTTGTTTTTTATTTATGTGGTTTATGTTTTGTATATTTGATCCAAATATACAAAACATATATGTATTCACGAAAGAGAACAATTTCTTTTTAATGAAAAGGATTCCGTTCTTCCTAATGAAAATTGATACACTATGAAATCAGCATGATGTATTAGAATGTTACACAGTGTATATGTTTCGTCTTTCATCTATTCATCTACCAATATGTTACAAGATATGTAGTAAATATACTATAAATTTTTTTCATTTTTCATTGAAATTGAATTCATTCTGAATTGTGAATACATATGTATTCTTGACATACTGAAACGACTGCTGTTATTGGTATCAAACCAATAGCGATTCATACAAGCTAAATCTTCTAATCGATAATTGGGCCAAAGAAACAATTTGAATTTAATAAAATTTTTTCTATCTGTATTAATATTAATATGTTTGTCCTCATTCAAAAATTGTCCACAGTTTCTTATTTTGTTTTCATTGCAAAATATTGGATTTCTATCCACAACATTCAAATTCTGGGAATTGAAACAAATTCGAATTCGAAATTCTCTACGACGTCTGGGAGATAGAATATTTTCAGGAACAAGTAAATCATAATGATTTTTGTCTCCAATCAAAAATATGTTGCTGTGTCTTGCAATATATTTTTCAAATCCCCCTTTCTCAATATATCTTTTTTTTGTGTATTTTTTATTTTTTTGGTACTTCTTATTATCGACCAATGAAATATCCATAGTTTGATATATAATATATTTTCCTTTCCTTCGTATAGATAGACAAATTGGTTCAATAATAAATATTCCCTTTCTTATCAATTCTGCAAGAGCTAAGTCCTTTTGAATCATCATTTGATCCATATTTATTTCACTTCTTTGAATCGAAGATATAGCAATATCCTTTGGATTTATCAGTCTAAGTAGGAAACAATATATTCTGATATTTTTAATTATTTTTTTCTTATTCAAGGGATCAGACCATCTTAGTTGAAAAAGGAAATATTTTTTCAAAAAGAAATCTAGTTCCATTTCATTATTGCTCTTATATTGTTTTTTTTTTAGTAGATTCCATACAAGATTTCCTTGGACCTGTTGTTCGTTTTCTTCCTGCTTGAAATTTACTAATTCAAGATATTTTTTTTTATTAGATGATTTATTTGGATTTATGTTAATTTTTTTACTTTTTTCATTTATAGAAAAATTAAAAAATAGTGATTTGATTGGGATGATCCAAGGTTTCATTTTATATACATCAAAAAGTAGCACAAATTCTGGGAAGAACCAAGTTTCTAGATTGGATATAGTAATAGTATCATGATTTAATGTGGTATCATATAACCTTTCTTTATTCATTCCCATGCAATCAAAAAAGAAACTTTTTTGATTGAATGGTTTGATCTCTTGATGAATTGTAGGATAAAAAAGACCTTTTTTTTCCATTTTTTTTAAATTATTAATTTTAGTCTTAGTATTTTTCTGAATCTTGATACCAATATGTGCATTGGTCCAGATCTCAATATCATTTCTAAAATTTAGAAAACAAGGATCAAGAATTCTACAATCAAAATATTTTCTATCCAAATTGATATTCCTATCAATAAGATATCCTTTTTCTAGATAATCATTACTAGGTATACTTACTAATACATAAAATGATTCAGGTTTCGATATATTGAAATAATATGGAATTTCTTGATCCCTGTTTATTTCTAATGTTGATCCAGAAATGTCTAAATTAGGGAGGCTTATGTATTTATATGATAAAATATCATATCTGTAATGTTTTTTCCATTTGTCTTTTTGACTCATAAATAGATTCACTGCATAGTCATTTTTATTCATGGAATAAAGAAATTGGTATTTTTTATATAAATCCAATTGTTTTAATTCCTTATTTTGAATCATACGATGTTTATTGATTCTATTTCGCCATTCTTTAGGTATTACTGGAGAACTCTTTTTTTGAGATAAATCGTATTGATAATGACCTTTTAACCAGTTTTTCCATTCGTTCATTACATACGTATTAATTTTATTATGTGAATTAAATATTCCATGTATCATACAATAATCTTTTAAATTATCCTTAAATAAAGGATAGCTCTCTTGATATTTAAGTACAGGTCTTATTTTAGACTTATTAAGTAATTGATTTTGTGATATTTTGTAAAAAACATATGCTTGGGACAAGGAAGATAAGTTACAATAAGTATTGGGATTTTGATTGTTATTTTTAGTATTATCAGTATTTGAAAACAATTTTTTTATAGTCAAAATAAAATTCATTGTATTTTGATTTGTTTCATCAATTCCTTCTTGTTCTTTATTTATTTCATTGTTGTAAATGTATTTATTAAAGATCTTTTTTGTTGATTCAAAGAAAAGTTGTGCATTTATCTTAGAAACGGTAATGGTGCATAGCAAAATATCTATGTATATTTTTTCAATGAATGATTTGATAAAGTAGTGTGATTTACGCATTAATCGGATATTTTTCCTTTTTAATATTTTCCAAATATGTTTCTGTGATCCCGATTCTTTATTATCATAAATTAGAACTATTTCTTTTTTTTTCTTGTCTTTTGCGGTTCGTTCAATTTTATTCCTTATTTTTATTGTCTTATCAGAAAGATCTTTCATTCTTTTTTCTATTAGTGAATAATTTAACCAATTCATCGTTCGATTTAGAACGGACGATTCGCGAAGAATCTTATTATTTCTTTTGAAATATTTTTTGTTTTCGTTCGGTTCATACACTTTTCCTTTCCTCAATTCAAATAAAAAAATTGGATTTACTTTTTTCATTATTAGTTTGATAAGTTGAACTATTACCCCTTTTGTTTTTTCTTTTTTAACTTTTAGAAATGATTTTTTATTGAAAGAATTGAAAACTTGTAAAAATTTCTTTTTCACCTTTTTTTTTCTTTTTTGGAGTTCTTTATAAATAGGTTCAAAAAAAGAAGGTCGTTTTCGGGGAGAACCAAAGGGAAGTTCCGCTTCCAGTCCCCAGACTGTTAAAAAACAAAAATTTGTTTTTTTCTCTTTTTTTTTCATTAGATCTCTATGATGAGATTGTGCCTTAGATTTTCTCCAAGGTTTTAGACAGAAAGGATATAGAATCTTTATCTGAATACCATTTATTAACCAATCTTGGGGAAATTCTTTTTCTGATAATTGAACACCATTATAGGTGCATTTAATATGGATTTCTCTATTCCATTCCTTAAAATCCTCGTCCAACTCGTTATTTTGGAAAAATAAAATACGTAAAATATTTTTTGCTATTATTAATGAAGGCAATATAATGTATTTTCTAAGAAAAGATTGGGTTATTAACATAAAACTTCTTATTATTTGAGTAAATATAAAGGCATCCCAAGCTTCTGATACTTCTATCTGTTCGTTTTTATATTTTTTTTCCTTTTCTTCTTTTTTATCTTCATTTTCAAAATTTCTTATTTTGAATTCTGATTCTTTTTCTCTGCCCATCCAATTCCTAAAAATTATATTCTTTATTTCGTTGATATCAAAACACGAAAAAAAAGATATTTTGTCTAGACGATCCAAAAAAAGTGGGGAATGTAAATTTACTTGAAATAGGTCCCAAATAACTGTTTTACGTCTTTGAGCGCGCATGGATCCTTTGATTAGATTGCGACGAAAATCTG